CCTCCTCTTTCCGGACAACACATACAAAGAAACCCGCCAACAGTCAAATAATTAGTAAAAGAGAGTTCTATAATTAATTACATAGTAATTTAGTAATTACTTTATTTCTCTTCGATTTTTCTATCTCCCATCTATCTATTTTCTTTAGTTATTCACTAGAGCAATTCTGATCGGGCAGTCGATTCGGGGCAAGTGTTCGCATCTATTATGACATAGCTAATAGGCGCCCAACGGACCGTTAGAATCTTATAAAACTTTTTTTCTATTTTGGATTGATGCAAAAACGGCTGTTTGCTTTGTGTAACCGAGCGTATAGTCATATATATCTTAATTAGACGTTTTTAGATTCATCTCTTTCACCTTTTCTTTTTACATAGATAATATTAATCATTCTCTTTCAAATCACAAACCAAACTGCGCCAGAAGGCATTACTAAGAGATATCCCGGTATATAGACTTAGTCATTCGAAAGTTACGTTTCTTTGTAATAATAATAATAATTAAGAAAATAATAAAAATGAAGAAGGGGTATATTTTGTACTTTTTGTATCTTTTTTGTGACTACGAAATACCAGATGAAATAAAGCACTTAGCTTAGAAGGGGTATAATGAAATTCTTTAATTGATTAATTGAATTGGGTCTTCCCAAAGGAATGATCCGTTTTTTTTTTGACTGATAGGACAAACAAACAATTCATTTTAACAAAAATGATAAAAGGATCTATAATAATATACATAGCTAAACAATTTAAATACTAAATAGACAATTCATTCATAAAACTAAAAGCATAAAACTAAAAGGCGTCGGCTTTTTTTATCCGAAACGCCTCGTGATCTTCAACCAATTGTGTGCTTCAATATAATTACCGGGAGTAAGCGATATAGCACGTTTCCAGTATTCGGCCGCTTGGTCAAACCAAGCTTCCGCTATTTCCGAATCTCCCTGGCGAATGGCCTGTTCTCCTCGGTCGGAATAGGTAGGTAAATTCCTTCCCTTAGAACCGTACTTGAGAGTTTCCTACCTCATACGGCTCGGCAATCAAGTCTTTTGGTGTGCCATTTTAATATACCTAATGAATGAGATTTCTATGGATCTATTCAATTTTTTAGGGTTAGCCAAAAGAGGTTAATTACATGAGTTTCAAACTAAAAATGGGATTCCTAATCCATTTTATTTAGTTTTATCTTTTGTCCCACCGTCAGAAGAATAAAGTTCCCTTATCATTAGAATTTTCTGAAAAGTAACTATCTCGGTTTCATATAAAAATTTATATAGAATTTTTGAAAAAGACTTTCCGTCATACGAAAAAGACTTACCATCCTTGGGATTTGATCCTACACCGCTGCCCAAAATCTTAGGGGATCAACTCTATTACATAAGTCGATTCCTAATCTTTATCTCACATTATGCGATAAGGATATCTACGATCCTGACATAAACATAAGTAGTACGCAGTTTTTATTGTATGGGCCTAAACCCGGGGAATTGATCTTTACGGCGCTTCTTCTATCAATTAGATCCTTTTTATCCATAGAAAAAGTAACTAGGCGTATTTCGACTCCTATCAAGTGTCTTTCTTTACTACAGCTAAGATAAATCGTTATTTTAGACGATGTATATGTAGAAAGCCTAGCTTTTTACAGTCGTTACTAGTAGAGTTGTTCTTTCTTTTTTTGTTTCTATAGTAGAGATAGCCGCACGTAATGACAGATCACGGCCATATTGTTAAAAGCTTGTGGTAAGAATGGGTTTCGTTCCAGTGCTCGAAAATAATATTCCAAAGCTTTCGTATGTTCTCCATTACTTGTGTGAATAAGGCCTATATTATAGAGTATATAACTTCGATCATAGGGATCAATTTCTAGTCGCATAGCTTCATAATAATTCTGTAAAGCTTCCGCATAATTTCCTTCGGATTGAGCTGACATTCGTTACGGTCGTCGTTCCGTTTTAAACCCCTCCGTTTCAGAACCGTACGTGAGATTTGCATCTCATACAGCTCCACCCTATGTGCATAAGGAGAATAATAGATGTAATCCAAAAAATATTAAAATATTCTCATTATGAACTGGCCGGGGCTAGTGTTTTTACAAGAAATCTCTAGCCAACCTTCCTGCAAGAGATCTTTTCTTAACACTAAGCCTATTGGGATTAGATAGACTAGATAGAAATGAAAGGATACCTCCAACAATTTCTTTGTTTTCAACGCTTTCTAATTTCAAGGAATTAGTCACTTCAACACCCTTCGACGGTTATACGAATATCCAAAGTACAAACGAGATGGGTGCTTGTTATCCCAACCATTCTTTTATTCCCGAGCACATAAGCAAGGGGTAATTTCTAACAAAGTTTTCGTGTTGTTGATTCCTAAATGTAGTGCGTCTTCCCCTATGCTGCCTATTAGTAGTACTAGTAATAGTAGAGTCCTATTAACCCATAATACAGAAAGAACCCCTACCCCTAGGTGTAACCTTTCGCTGAATACTAGAATCCACAATT